TTACGGGGCAGCTCATGATGTTCATATCGATCTATTATGCGCCTCTGCATCTAGCATTGGGTAGACCTCATACAATAACTGTCCTAGTTCTACCGTATCTTTTGTTTCATTTCTTCTGGAACAATCACAAAAACTTTTTTGATTATGGATCTACTACCAGAAATTCCATGCGTAATCTCAGCATTCAATGTGTATTCCTGAATAATCTTATTTTTCAATTATTCAACCATTTCATTTTACCAAGTTCAACGTTAGCCAGATTAGTCAACATTTATATGTTTCGATGCAACAACAAGATGTTATTTGTAACAAGTAGTTTTGTTGGTTGGTTAATTGGTCACATTTTATTCATGAAATGGGTTGGATTGGTATTATTCTGGATACGGCAAAATCATTTGATTCGATCTAATAAGTACCTTGTGTCAGAATTGAGAAATTCTATGGCTAGAATCTTTAGTATTCTCTTATTTATCACCTGTGTCTACTATTTAGGCAGAATGCCATCGCCTATTGGTACTAAGAAACTGAAAGAAACCTCAGAAACGGAAGAAAGCGATGTAGAAACAACTTACGAAACGAAGAAGACGAAACAGGAACAAGAGGGATCCACTAAAGAAGACAAAGATAGCCCGGTTTACGAAGATTCTTATCTTGATATCCATCAAGATAATTGGGAATTGGGAAAACTTAAAGAAGAGAAAACTTATTTTTGGTTTGAAAAACCTATTGTAACTTTTCTTTTCGATTATAAACGATGGAACCGCCCATTGAGATATTTAAAAAATGATAGGTTTGAAAATGCTATACGAAATGAAATGGCACAATATTTTTTTTATATATGCCCAAATAAAGGAAAAAATCGAATCTCTTTTACATATCCGCCAAGTTTATCAACCTTTTCAGAAATGATAGAGCGAAAAATTTCTTTCTACACGACAGAAAAACTATACCACGAAGACCTATATAATTATTGGATTTATAATAATGAACAAAAAAAATACAACTTAAGGAACGAATTTGTAAGTAGAATACAAAATTTAGAAAAAGAGAGAGGATCTTTTGCTTTAAATATACTAGAAAAAAGAACCAGATTATGTGATGATGAGCATGAACAAGAATATTTACCCAAAATATATGATCCCCTTTTAAATGGACCTTATCGCGGAACAATAAAAAATGTAGATTCAGATGAAATCATGACTGATTTAATAACTTCAAGAGTGGATTCCTTAGAAATATTGTGGATAAATAAAATTCATGGTCTATTTCCTAAAAATTCTCAAACATTTGAACATAAAAAGAATAGGTTTTATTCTGATGAGAAATTTTTATCGAATCCTATTGAGAATTCCTTAACCTCAATTGAAAAATTTTATTTTGAACACGCGCAAGGAATAGATTCAGAAAGTCAAATAAAATCTTTGAAATTTTTATTCGATGTAATTACAACTGATCCAAATGATCTAATAAAAATTAGAAAAAATTCTATTGGAATGGAAGAAATTAGTAAAAAGGTCTCTAGATGGTCATACAAATTAACAGATGATTTGGAAGAAGAAGATGAAGAAGAATCGACGGAAGATCCTGAAATTCGGTCAAGAAAAGGGAAACGCATAATAATTTATACTGATAACGATCAGAGTACTAATTCGAGTGCTACTAATAATACTACTAGTAATACTAGTGATGAAGAAGACGAGGTGGCTTTGATACGTTACTCACAACAATCGGATTTTCGCCGTGGTATAATCAAAGGATCTATGCGTGCTCAAAGACGTAAAACAATTATCTTGAAAATATTTCAAGCAAATGTGCATTCTCCACTTTTTTTGGATCGAATAGACAAAACATTTTTTTTTTCGTTTTTTGATATATTTAAAATTAGGAATTGGTTAGGGAGAACCTCAGAATCTCAAATTTCTTATTTTGAGCAAGAACATACAAAAGAAAATGAGAAAACAAACAAAGAGAAAGAAGAGGAAAATGAACGAATAGCAATATCAGAGGCTTGGGATAGCTTTCTATTTACTCAAGCAATAAGAGGTTTAATATTAGTAACCCAATCTTTTCTTAGAAAATATGTTCTATTTCCCGTATTAATAATAGCTAAAAATATTAGTCGTATGTTATTGTTTCAATTCCCCGAATGGTACGAGGATTGGAAGGAATGGAATGGAGAAATGCATGTTAAATGTACTTATAATGGTGTTCAATTATCAGAAACAGAATTTCCCAAAAATTGGTTAAGCGATGGTATTCAAATAAAGATTCTATTTCCTTTTTGTCTGAAACCTTGGCAAAGATCTAAGGTACGATTTAATTATGGAGATCAGCAAAGGCAAAAAAAAGAGAAAAAAGATAACTTTTGTTTTTTAACAGTTTGGGGAAGAGAAGCAGAGCTACCTTTTGGGTCTCCCCGAAAACGACCCTCTTTCTTTGAACCCATTTTTAAAGAACTCGAAAAAAAAACGATAAAAGTGAAAAAGAAAATTTTAGAAGTTATAAGAGTTTTCAAAGAAAGAGGAAATGGGGTTCTAAAAGTTTCAAAAAAAAAAAAAAGATGGATCATCAAAATAATTCTATTTATGGACCTAATAATGAAAAAACTTGAAAAAGTAAAACCCATATTAAAATTAAAATCGAGTAGGGTTAAAATATATGAACCGACTAAAAATAAAGATGGAAGAGATTCTAATATAAATAATAAGATTCTTCGCGAATCGACGATTACAATTCAATTCCTGAATTGCGGAAATGCAAATTATTCACTCATCGAAACAAAAATGAAAGATCTTGCTAATAAGACAATCACAATTAGGAGTCAAATAAAAGGAATCACAAAAGACAATAAAAAAATAGTTCTAACTTATGATGATAAAAGAGCGGAATTACAGAAGGATATTTGGCAAATATTTAAAAGAAAAAATATTCGATTAATACGTAAATCTAATTATTTTATAAAATCTTTCATTGAAAAAATATACATGAATCTATTACTATGTATCATTAAGATTCCAAGTTTTAAATCAACAAACAAAATTTTAACTAAATACATTTATAATGATAAAACAAATCAAGAAGGAATTGAAAAGACAAATCAAAAAATAATGAACTTTATTTTGACTATAAAAAAGTCGTTTTATAATATTTTTTATAATACTAATTTTAGTATTAGCAACAAAAATTCTAATATTTATTGGGACTTATCTTCTTTGTCTCAAGCATATATATTTTACAAATTCTCGCAAAATCAATTACTTAATAAATATGCTTTGAAATCTGTACTTCAATATCATAACACCTATCCTTTTCTTACAGATATAATAAAGAATTATTGTACAATACAAGGAATATTTGGTTCCAAACCAAAGCATAAGAAAATACATAAGTATAGAATGAATAAATGGAAAATGTGGTTAAGGGGTCATTATCAATATAATTTATCTCAGACTAAGTGGTCTTATTTAGTACCAAAAAAATGGCAAAATAGGGCCAACCAATGTCGTATAATTCAAAAAAAAGACTCAACGAAATCGGCGAAATCGGATTTATATAAAAAAGAAAAAGACCAATTAATTCATTACATGAAAGAAAATTACTATACAGTAAATTCATTGACGAGTCAAAAAAACAAATTGAAAAAACATTTTGGATATGATATTTTATCATATAAATATATAAATTTTGAGGATAATAAAAACTCATATATTTATGAATCAACGTTACAATTACAAGAAGTGGAAAACAAAAAAATTTCATCTAATTTTAATACACTAAAACTAAAACCCGAACCATTTTATGGATTGATAAGGATAGTTATTAATAATTATCTAGAAAAAAGATTTCTCATTGATATGGACAAAAATATGGATAGACTATTTTTAAATTATAAAATTCCCCATTTCTGTATTAGAAATAATATTGATATTGAGACCCGGACCAATACGCCTATCAACACCAAGATTCATAAAAATACTAAAAATCTAAATTATCAAAAATTAAAAAAAAATTCCTTTTTTGATTGGATGGGAATGAATCAAGAAAAATTCTATCGTAGCATATCAAATCTAGAACCTTGGTTTTTCCCAGAATTTTTACTACTTTTTAATGCGTATAAAATAAAACCATGGATCATACCTACCAAATTACTTATTTTAGATTTTCATTTCTATGAAAATATTAGTAAAAGTAAAAAGATCAATGTAAAAAAAAAAAATGAACAACAAGGTCAAGGAAATCTTGTATTAGATTTACGAAAACAAAATGAAAAAGATGTTGAGACAGATTATACAAGAACAGACATTAAAAAAGGTAGAAAAAAAAAACAATCTAAGAGCAAGAAAGAAGCAGAACTCAATTTCTTCTTGAAAAAATATTTTCTTTTTCAATTAAAATGGGATGATCTCTTGAATCAACGAATGATCAATAATATAAAGGTATATTGTCTTCTACTTAGACTGATAGATCCAAAGGAAATAGCTATATCTTCAATTCAAAGAGGAGAGATGCATCTAGATGTAATGTTGATTCAGAAAGATCTAACTCTTACAGAATTGGTAAAAAGAGGCATATTTATTGTCGAACCAATTCGTCTATCTATGAAAAGGGATGGAAAAGATATTATATATCAAACCATAGGTATTTCATTGATTGATAAGACTAAACGCCAAACTAATGGAAAATACATAATAAAAAAAGAATATGTTGATAAAAAAAAAATTCATGAATCTGTTGCACAACACAGCAATATACTTATGACTAAAAAAAACAAAAATTATTATGATTTCCTTGTTCCTGAAAATATTATATCCCCCAGACGTCGTAGAGAATTGAGAATTTTTATTTGTTTTAATTCTCAGAATTGGAATATTATGGGTAGAAATCCAATATTCTGTAATCAAAACAACATAAACAACTGTGGACAATTTTTGAACAAGGAAAAACATCTTAATATTAATACATATACAAAGAAATTCGTTAAATTCAAATTTTTTCTTTGGCCCAATTATCGATTAGAAGATTTAGCTTGTATGAATCGTTATTGGTTTGATACCAATAATGGCAGTAATTTCAGTATATCAAGAATACATATGTATCCACGATTCAGAATTCTTTAAATTCTTTAATTATATTACTAGTATATAATAAATATAAATATAACATAGTATATTTCCTCTATATCTTATATCTATTTTTCTTTATCGAAAAACATTTTCTTTCCTGAATAGGAAAATATTGAAAAAAAAATGGATCGTTCCTTTTTATCCAAATCAAATTTTCAATTTGATTTGGATAGAAAAAATTCTATATGAAGAAATGAGAAATTTTTTTGTACTAAATTCAAATAACTGCAAATAACACGTATAATAATTTATATTTTTCCTGATCGGTAAAATTAGCGTAAAAAAAAAAAGAAAATTTTGTTTTTATGGTCAAAAATTCATTCATCTCGGCTATTCGACAAGAAAAAGAAAAAAACTGTGGATCTGTTGAATTTCAAGTATTTAGTTTCACTGATAAGATACAAAGACTTACTTCACATTTAAAATTACATAAAAAAGATTTTTTATCACAAAGAGGTTTACGAAAAATTCTGGGAAAACGTCAACGGCTCTTGGATTATTTGTCAAAGAAAAATCGAGTACGTTATAAGAAATTGATTACCCAGTTGGGTATTCGGGAATCAAAAACTCGTTAATTTTAAGTTTAAGATTGGTTTGAATTTTTTCTTTAGTTATTAAATTTTGCATTTTGATCAACTTCATTTTGCTAAATTCATGGAATACTGAATTGAATTAAGGAAGAAAAGTTATGACTGTACCAGCTACAAGAAAGGATCTCATGATAGTGAATATGGGTCCTCACCACCCATCAATGCATGGTGTTCTTCGACTAATTGTTACTCTCGATGGTGAAGATGTTATTGATTGTGAACCTATATTGGGTTATTTACATAGAGGGATGGAAAAAATAGCAGAAAATCGAACAATTATACAATATTTGCCTTATGTAACACGGTGGGATTATTTAGCCACTATGTTCACAGAAGCAATAACAGTAAATGCACCAGAACGATTAGAAAGCATTCAAGTACCTAAAAGAGCTAGTTACATTAGAATAATTATGCTAGAACTTAGTCGTATAGCTTCTCATTTATTATGGCTTGGACCTTTTATGGCAGATATCGGTGCACAGACTCCCTTTTTCTATATTTTCAGAGAAAGGGAATTGTTATATGATCTATTCGAAGCCGCTACAGGTATGCGAATGATGCATAATTATTTCCGTATTGGGGGGGTTGCTACCGATTTACCTTATGGCTGGATAGAGAAATGTTTGGATTTTTGCGATTATTCTTTAACAGGAATTGTTGAATATCAAAAACTTATTACGCGTAATCCTATTTTTTTGGAACGCGTTGAAGGAGTGGGCATTATTGGTGGAGAGGAGGCAATAAATTGGGGTTTATCAGGACCAATGTTAAGGGCTTCTGGAATCCAATGGGATCTTCGTAAAGTTGATAGTTATGAGTGTTACAATAAATTTGATTGGGAAGTCCAATGGCAAAAAGAAGGAGATTCACTAGCTCGTTATTTAGTACGAATCGGTGAAATGAAGGAATCTATAAAAATTATTCAACAGGCCCTAGAAGGAATTCCTGGAGGACCTTATGAGAATTTAGAAGTTCGACGTTTTGATAAAGCAAAAAATTCCGAATGGAATAATTTTGAATATAGATTTATTACTAAAAAACTTTCGCCCAATTTTGAATTGTCGAAGCAAGAACTTTATGTGAGAGTAGAAGCCCCAAAAGGAGAATTAGGAATTTATTTGATAGGAGATAGTAGTGTTTTCCCTTGGAGATGGAAAATTCGTCCACCCGGTTTTATCAATTTGCAAATTCTCCCTCAACTAGTTAAAAGAATGAAATTGGCAGATATCATGACGATATTAGGTAGTATAGATATCATTATGGGAGAAGTTGATCGTTGAAATGATAATTGATATGACAGAAGCCGAAATACAAGCTATAAATTCTTTTTCTAGATCGGAATCTTTAAAAGAAGTCTATGGACTCATATGGATCTTTGTTCTTATTTTCACCCTTATATTGGGAATAACAATAGGGGTACTAGTAATTGTGTGGTTAGAAAGAGAAATATCCGCAGCAATACAACAACGCATTGGGCCTGAATATGCCGGTCCATTGGGAATTCTTCAAGCTATAGCAGATGGAACCAAATTAGTTTTTAAAGAAGATCTCCTCCCATCTAGAGGAGATCTTCGTTTGTTCAGCGCGGGACCGTCTATAGCGGTCATATCTGTTCTACTAAGTTATTTAGTAATTCCTTTTGGATATCACCTTGTTTTGGCCGATCTTAGTATAGGCGTTTTTTTATGGATCTCCATTTCAAGTATTGCCCCTATTGGACTTCTTATGTCAGGATATGGGTCGAATAATAAATATTCTTTTTCAGGTGGTCTACGGGCTGCTGCTCAATCTATCAGTTATGAAATACCATTAACTCTATGTGTGTTATCAATATCTCTACGTGTGATTCGGCAGAACATTATTATTTTCTCTCTTTTCTAGAACTAGAAATAGAATAAAGAAATTGAATATATTATATTCAATGGATATTTTCTTTTTTATTTATCATTAGGGTTGATAAATTAAGCTAGATAGTTAGATGAGTAAAAGCAAACTGCTTATAAATTTGCAGTAAGAGGATTAAATCTCATTCCCTATGTACGAGAATAGAAACATAAGCAGTATAAACTGTTTACCCCAAGGTTAAGATTCTTTGACCAATTATCATATCTTGAAGCGGGTACAAAAGATCACCCGTATGGGGTTTCTACTACTGTCTTGTATTTATTACCATACTGGAGATCAATAAAAAATCAGTGGACAGTTAGGAACACCAAGGTACACAAAAGATTAGTAATGGAGATAATTTAAGATAAAAAAAAGGATTTTTTTACATAAAACTTTGGATAAAACGAATCATAATGAGGACTTTAAGTTGGTAGAAATGACCAAGTAGTACTTCTCCACGATTCCGATCTCGAGTATGCTCCTATTCACTGATTAAAGAAATGACTATAAAAAACGAATTAATCTTTTATTTTTTTTTCAGAGTACCTCCTCTCCTCTGAGAAAGAAGAATAGGACAGGAACCAAAGAAATAGAATGCAAAATATTGAATGGGAAAAATGAAACAAAAAAATACGATACAGGATATTTATTTCTTATTTCTTTTCCCCATTCAATATTCATATCTATTATATACATACATGTAATTCTTAATCATAAATTTTGAATTAATGATCAATTCTTTCTAACTAATTCTTTCTTTAGAGTTATTGATAAAACCTAATTTATTGATATAACGAGTATTTTATTTAAGGATTAAGTTATTACCGAATAAAGAGAAATTGTAATTTTAATGGAAAAGATCAATTCGGAAGCGCTTTTTTATTCTAGCAGACGGAATTTCGTTGGTCTAATTTTGGACTTACCGGTATTAGAATTAGAATCTAAAAATTACAATAATACCAAACAAGTACTTACATTTATTTGTGACCATAGAGGAGCCGTATGAAGCTGAGGTCTCATGTACGGTTTTGAAATAGCGATATGAACAGTAATGTTATTATCGACTATGATTATCTAACAGTTCAAGTACAGTTGATATAGTTGAGTCACAGTCAAAATATGGTTTTTGGGGGTGGAATCTGTGGCGTCAGCCTATAGGGTTTGTTGTTTTTTTAATTTCTTCTCTAGCAGAATGTGAGAGATTACCTTTTGATTTACCAGAAGCAGAGGAGGAATTAGTAGCAGGTTATCAAACAGAATATTCGGGTATTAAATATGCTCTATTTTACCTTGCTTCTTACCTAAATTTATTAGTTTCTTCATTATTTATAACAGTTCTTTACTTAGGCGGGTGGAATTTCTCTATTCCGTATATATCTATTCCTGAATTTTTCGGATTAAATAAAATGACAGGAGTTTTTGGAATAACAATTGGTATATTTATTACATTAGCTAAAGCTTATTTGTTTTTGTTCATTCCTATCACAGCAAGATGGACTTTACCTAGACTGAGAATGGACCAACTTTTAAATTTTGGATGGAAATTTCTTTTACCTATTTCTCTGGGTAATCTATTATTGACAACTTCTTCCCAACTTATTTACCTATAAAGAATAGAATAAGATAACGATATTCTCCATTCATAACTGATCTTAAACAAGAGAAAGAAACATCAAATTATTCACGGAGATCTACAATATGTTCCCTATGGTGACCGGGTTCATAAATTTTGGTCAACAAACAATACGGGCGGCAAGGTACATTGGTCAAAGTTTCATAATTACCCTATCCCATACAAATCGTTTACCTGTAACTATTCAATATCCTTATGAAAAATCGATCACATCAGAACGTTTCCGCGGTCGAATTCATTTTGAATTTGATAAATGTATTGCTTGTGAGGTATGTGTTCGTGTATGTCCCATAGATCTACCTGTTGTTGATTGGAGGTTTAAAAGAGAGATTAAAAAGAAACAATTGTTTAATTATAGTATTGATTTTGGAGTCTGTATATTTTGTGGTAATTGTGTCGAGTATTGTCCAACAAACTGTTTATCGATGACTGAAGAATATGAACTTTCAACTTATGATCGTCACGAATTAAATTATAATCAAATTGCATTAGGTCGGTTACCAATGTCAGTAATTGGAGATTACACAATTCAAACAATTATGAATTCCAGTCAAATCAAAATGGATAAAGATAAACCCCTTGATTCAAGAACGATTACTGATTACTAATATTTTTTTATATAAAGATAAACAGAAACAAGTCTTCTTTTTTTTTATGAAAATCTAATAAACTTATCTTATTAACTATTGATTATTGAGAATAACTCTTTAATTTAAACTGTGAATATGTGTTTTCTTAATTTTTTTGAAATATTAAAAAATTAGAATCTCTAAAAGAAAAAAGAAAAGATTGGCCGATAATTTTAATAACTTTATCTATATCCACAGTAATCCATCCATATTAAGATTTAATTGCATTAAAAACTCATCATATATAAGAAAAAAAAAATAAGGGGAACACCCCTCTCTTTCCTGGACTATTTAGTAGGGTCATGAAACATTTTGACTGATTTTTCTCTTATACATAATGGATTTACCTGGACCAATACATGATATACTTGTAGTATTTCTGGGATCATTTCTTATATTAGGAGGTCTAGGAGTAGTATTGTTTACTAATCCAATTTATTCCGCCTTTTCGTTGGGATCGGTTCTTGTTTGTATATCCTTATTCTATATTTCATCAAACTCCTTTTTTGTAGCTGCCGCCCAGCTTCTTATTTATGTGGGAGCCATAAATGTCTTAATCATATTTGCTGTTATGTTCGTGAATGGTTCAGAATATTCTAACGACTCCTATCTTTGGACTATTGGAGATGGAATTACTTCACTGGTTTGTATAAGTATTCTTTTTTCACTAATTACTACTATCGCAGATACGTCATGGTACGGAATTATTTGGACTACAAGATCAAATCAGATTATAGAGCAAGACTTTATAAACAACGTCCAACAAATTGGAATTCATTTATCAACAGATTTTTATCTTCCGTTTGAACTAATTTCTATAATTCTTTTAGTTTCTTTGATAGGCGCAATTACTATGGCTCGTCAATAATAAATAGTTTAGTTAGAATTAAAAAAATTTTTAGTTTAATCTACTGTCAATATTCCCTTTTTTATGTAATTGCTCGATTCTAGTCAATCAACTTGGTTGAATTTTTGTTCATATTGAAACGAATCGAGGTTGATCAGGAGTTAGTCAATGATGTTCGAACATGTACTTTTTTTGAGTGTCTATTTATTTGCAATCGGTATCTATGGATTGATCACAAGTCGAAACATGGTTAGAGCACTTATGTGTCTTGAACTTATACTAAATTCGGTTAATATAAATCTCGTAGTATTTTCTGATATATTTGATAGTCGCCAATTAAAAGGCGAGATTTTCTCAATCTTTATTATAGCGATTGCAGCGGCGGAAGCTGCTATTGGGCTAGCTATTGTTTCGTCGATCTATCGTAACAGAAAATCAACTCGTATTAATCAATCAAGTTTGTTGAAAAATTAGTCATAACTATAATATAAATACATATAAATAGAATATATATATAGAAATTATAGAAAAAACTTTCTATAAAATATCATTTCTCTATAAAATATCATTTCAGTGTCTTTTACATATTTATTTACAAATAATACTAATATGTATAGTAATATTTCTATATATATTTATATTGAAATATTGACGATCCATTAGTCAACGTGAAGTTGCACGTGTGATTCATGCGACTCATATGATCATGGTTGTTGAAAGATAAATCAAAGTCTCTTGGTCCCTTCTGATGAACAGATTTATAAAAATTTTGATTCTTAAGATTTTTTTTTGATAAATCATTGATTCATCTGGTTTCTATATATAAAGAAAATATAAATATATAATAAATTATATAATTAGAAATTTATTATTATTTTTTTTTTACTTTACCAGATTTACCAGATCGAAAATTTTTTATGTTCAAAACTGGAATTTATAGACCCAATGTCACATTCAGTAAAAATTTATGATACATGTATAGGGTGCACTCAATGTGTACGAGCCTGCCCCACAGATGTATTGGAAATGATACCTTGGGACGGATGTAAAGCTAAGCAAATTGCTTCCGCGCCAAGAACGGAAGACTGTGTAGGTTGTAAAAGATGTGAATCTGCCTGTCCAACAGATTTTTTGAGTGTCCGTGTTTATTTATGGCATGAAACAACTCGTAGCATGGGTCTATCTTATTGATACGTTATAAAAAATTCCACTTGAATCATTTGATTCCTTTTTACCGACAAAAGCCCGTGCTCAAGAAAATATATTCTTTTGAGCACGGGCTTTTTGGTCAAAACGCATCTTGTCTTTATCACGAGTTATTTCCCTTGGTTAACAATACTTGTAGTTTTGCCAATATTCGCGGGTTCCTCAATTTTCTTTCTCCCTCATAAAGGGAATAAGGTATTTAGATGGTATACTATATGTATTTGTTTATTAGAACTCCTTATAACAACCTATGTCTTCTGTTATCATTTCCAATTGGACGATCCATTAATTCAATTAGAAGAGGATGTTAAATGGATAAATGTTTTCAATTTTCACTGGAGACTGGGAATCGACGGACTTTCCATAGGACCCATTTTACTAACAGGATTTATCACTACTTTAGCTACTTTAGCAGCTTGGCCTGTTACTCGAAATTCGCGATTGTTCTATTTCCTGATGTTAGCAATGTACAGTGGTCAAATAGGATTATTTTCTTCTAGAGATCTTTTACTTTTTTTTATCATGTGGGAGTTAGAATTAATTCCTGTTTACTTACTTTTATCTATGTGGGGAGGAAAGAAACGTTTGTACTCGGCTACAAAGTTTATTTTGTACACTGCGGGGGGTTCCATTTTTCTCTTAATAGGAGTTCTAAGTATGGGTTTATATGGTTCCAATGAACCAACATTGGATTTTGACAGATTAGCTAATCAGTCCTATCCTGTGACATTAGAAATAATATTCTATTTGGGCTTCCTTATTGCTTATGCTGTCAAATCACCGATTATACCCCTACATACATGGTTACCAGATACCCATGGAGAAGCACATTACAGTACATGTATGCTTCTAGCGGGAATCTTATTAAAAATGGGAGCATATGGATTGATTCGTATCAATATGGAATTATTACCACATGCTCACTCTATATTTTCTCCCTGGTTAGTGATAGTAGGGGCAATCCAAATAATTTATGCAGCTTCAACCTCGCTTGGTCAACGCAATCAAAAAAAAAGAATAGCCTATTCTTCTGTATCGCACATGGGTTTCACAATTATAGGAATTAGTTCTATAACCGACATGGGACTCAACGGAGCCATTTTACAAATACTCTCTCATGGATTTATTGGTGCTGCACTTTTTTTCTTGGTAGGAATGAGTTGTGATAGAATACGTCTTGTTTATCTCGACGAAATGGGGGGAATATCCATTCCAATGCCAAAAATATTTACCATGTTTAGTAGTTTCTCGATGGCTTCTCTTGCATTGCCGGGAATGAGTGGTTTTGTTGCGGAATTAGTAGTATTTTTTGGACTAATTACCAGTCCAAAATATCTTTTAATGCCAAAAATATTAATTACCCTTGTAATGGCAATTGGAATGATATTAACTCCTATTTATTTGTTATCTATGTTACGGCAAATGTTCTATGGATACAATTTTTTCAATGTTATAAACTCAAATTTCATGGATTCTGGACCACGAGAACTATTTGTTTCAATATGTATCCTTTTACCCGTAATAGGAATTGGTATTTATCCCGATTTCGTTCTTTCTTTATCAGTTGACAAGATACAAGCTATCCTATCTAATTATTTTCATAGATAGTTTTTTTTTTTCTTAATGAGATAGAAAGTCTTATAATTTTCAATTATAATATTTTTGAAACTATTCGCTGTACAATGAAAAAAAATAATAAAGTGAATTAGAAAGATGTATCCCAAGTTTTTAAGAACTGTTTGAATCTTAATTCAAACAGTTCTTAAAAACTCACACAAATTTTCGTTATATATGTCTTACTTATTCCGCATGGAATTTCTACAATTTAATTAGATTTTATGTGAATGAACCATAACTATGTAGACCTATTCCTAATAGATTGATCCCAAAATAGCATATCCAAATTATAAGAAATCCTATAGAAGCTACAAGTGCCGAATTCGTACCGTGCAAACTTTGATTTGTTCTAGTATGTGAATAAATCGCGAATATGGTCCAAGTAATAAATGCCCAAGTTTCCTTGGGGTCCCAATTCCAATAAGACCCCCATGCTTCGTTAGCCCATACTGCTCCAGAAAGAATACCTATGGTTAAAAAGGTAAACCCTAAACTAATAACACGATAACTCCAATAATCCAAACGCTGAATTAATTGATATTTATAATAATTTGGAAATGAAAGAAAAGAAGTGCTTTTAACAACACTTCTTTTTTCGTTCAAGTATTCGATCTTCCCAAAGAAAAACGACTTAATTAATATTAATAAATTTTTGCTTCTAAAAAAAATATCAATATTTTTTCGAAATGTAATGACTAAAAAAGCGACTGATAATAACGAACCGCATAAAAGAGCCGCATAGCTCAATAACATCATACTTACATGCATCATTAACCACTGAGATTGTAGAGCAGGTACTAATATTGCTGATTGATGCATTTTACTTGAAAGACCAGATGTAGCGAAACCTTGAGTAAAAATGGCACTTGGCGCGGTTATTGTGCTTAAATCATTTTTATGATTCCATAGCTTGGAAACCATATGAATAATGGAAAAACTCCACGAAAGGAAGATCAATGACTCGTATAAATTACTTAATGGAAAATGTCTCGAAGAAATCCAACGAATAACTAATAATCCTGTTAGAGAAAAAAAAGTAGCTAACATTCCTTTTTCCGACGAATGGCGTAATCCGATGATTTCGTGAACTGATAGAATCATCAAATGAATCGCAATCACAATTGAAACGATCGAAAAAGAGAGATGAGTTAATATATGTTCTAAAGTCGCAAATATCATACATAAAAAGGGTCTCATTACAGAATTGAAATCGAGAATTAAATACATTATAAGATCCATTCTATCTCTTTTAGAGTATGCCGCCACTCGGACTCGAACCGAGATGCTCTAGCACTGCTTCCTAAGAGCAGCGTGTCTACCAATTTCACCATAGCGGCTTACTTGAAATAATAATAGTCAATTCATGTTGAATCGTCTAGATGTAGATTCTAGAATCCGATCTAGTTATCCTTTAGGAAATGGATGAATAAGGTTTTTTTTAAACTCTTTTGTTTAAACTAAAGTATTCTTTTCATTTTTAATAACACTTAGAAAACTTAGAAAGATCTTTTTTATCAAAAAAGAAATATAAATTAAATAAATAGGATGATTTTATACATATCAAAATATAATTACTAAATTTAATAAATTAAATTAGAAATTAAAAGACTCGTTTTCTAAAAATCTTGTTTTTAGTCTACTTTATTAATGTATTTAGTGTATTAGTGTATTATTCTAATTATATAGTAATTATATAAAAAATATATATATATAATAATTATATTAATATTTGTTGTTTGTTATGTACATAATTTAAATATAGAATAATACTTAGTAAACAAAAAAGCAAAAAAGTAAACAAAAAAAATTTAATTTGATCTTGAGATAGACATATAATAAAACAGTTTTAATATTCATTATAATTACATTTTATTTCTTTTCCTAATGGAAAAAAAATTTCTACTGGGAAAAGAAATAAAATAATACTTAGAACCAAACTAGCAGCTATTTTATGTCGAATATTAATTTATCTGTCTGCTAGTTCTAACTAATCTTGAGGAGGTAAATAAATACATAAGTTAATTAAAAATTTTCATATTCTATCATATAAAAAAGTTCTTTAAATCACGGAATTCAAATTATTCCAAGATTTTCTTATTTGTTTGCCGAATAAAAAAACTTTTTGAATTTCCCGTAGAAATTGACTTTGCTAAAGAAAAGGCTTTTATTGCAACTAAATTTCCCTTTTTCTTCCAAATATTTCTACGAATACGTTTTTTTGATATAGAAGTACGTTTTTTTGGAACTGCCATAAAAAAAAGAGTTCTTCCTTTTTATTGTTGTATGTGAAAGACATGTATTGATCAATATGGATCGTTTTTTTTTTAGTTTTAGTCATTTTTTATATTATATTAAAATTAAATTTCGTCGATAATCTTTGTTTTTTTTTTTAACAATACAAATATATTGTTTATATATACATATACATGTGTGTTACATATATAATAAACTAGGAAAAAATAGAAGAAAAGAAAGAAAAATTTTTAAAGGAATTTTCTAGTAGTTAATATGTTAAACAAGACATTCCGTTAGCTAAGAAAAGGAACTTTCTTTTTACGTTTTTTTTTATTCAGTTCTAGAATATAAGAAGTAAGAATTTTTATAAGATTTCAGATATTTTCTTATCTTATTGGATTTCAATCTTATTTTATTGGATTGAAATCCAATAAATTTCATAAAAAATAGAAATATAGGTAATAAAAAAAAAATTACTAGAAAAATTAGTTGATTTATTGATGCAAACTATATATCCATATCCATATTCTACTGATATTGGTATAGTTATTTTTGCTTACTTTTCTTACTTTTTTTTTGCTTACTATAGTATATGATATGGTTATATATTACTAGAATACAATTCTAGTCTAGTGGCAAATTTTTTTTTAATATCATATTCTCCTTCTCTTTTTTTTATAAAGAAATATTTTTCTACTTCAAAAATGAATATTTTAGTTAAAAAATTAATAACTAAAAAATGACTCTATATCGAACTATTTGGACAAAGCATTTAAGCAACAATTTATAACTTTTTCAAATTTTTGAAATATCTGAAAAAAGTAAGAAAAATGTAAAATAAGAATATTTAAGGTTTCATATCTTTTTTTTTTTTCATTTTTTTATTGTTTTCTTCAAAAACAATAAAAATTGGTGAATCGGAAACAATTATAAGAAAAAAACTAAAATTTGTGTTTTTTATGGAACATACATATAAATATGCATGGATAATACCTTTTCTTCCATTTCCTATTACTATGTTAATAGGATTTGGACTTCTACTTATTCCTGCAGCAACAAAAAATATTCGACGTATGTGGGCTTTCCCGAGTGTTTTGATGCTAACTATAGCTATGGTATTTTCTGTTAATCTTTCTATTCAGCAAATAAACGGAAATTTTATCTATCAATATTTATGGTCTTGGACTGTCAATAATGATTTTTCTTTAGAGTTCGGACACTTAATTGATCCGCTTACTTCTATTATGCCAATATTAATTACTACTGTTGGAATCATGGTTCTTATTTATAGTGATAATTATATGTCTCATGATCGAGGATATTTGAGATTTTTTGCTTATATGAGTTTTTTCAATACTTCTATGTTGGGATTAGTTACTAGTTCTAATTTAATACAAATTTATATTTTTTGGGAACTTGTAGGAATGTGCTCCTATTTATTAATAGGTTTTTGGTTCACACGACCAATTGCAGCAAGTGCTTGCCAAAAAGCTTTTGTAACCAATCGTATAGGGGATTTTGGTTTATTATTAGGAATTTTAGGATTTTATTGGATAACGGGTAGTTTAGAATTTCGAGATTTGTTCGAAATAGTTACTAAATTAATTCATAATAATGGAGTAAATTCTTTATTTATTACTCTTTGTGCTTCTTTTTTATTCCTCGGCGCAGTTGCTAAATCTGCACAATTTCCCCTTCACATATGGTTACCTGATGCTATGGAAGGACCCACTCCCATTTCGGCTCTTATACATGCTGCTACTATGGTAGCAGCAGGAATTTTTCTTGTAGCTCGTCTTCTTCCTCTTTTCATAGTCATACCTTACATAATGAATCTTATTTCTTTAATAGGTATAATAACAGTATTATTAGGAGCTACTTTGGCTCTTGCTCAAAGAGATATTAAAAGAAGTTTAGCTTATTCTACCATGTCTCAATTGGGTTATATTATATTAGCTCTGGGTATAGGTTCTTATAGGGCTGCTTTATTCCATTTGATCACTCATGCCTATTCGAAAGCTTTATTGTTTTTAGGATCTGGATCCATTATTCATTCAATGGAATCCATTGTTGGATTTTCACCAGATAAAAGTCAAAATATGGTTCTTATGGGAGGGTTAACAAAATATATTCCAATTACAAGAATTACTTTTTTATTAGGTACACTTTCTCTTTGTGGTATTCCACCTCTTGCTTGTTTTTGGTCGAAAGACGAAATTCTTAATGATAGTTGGTTGTATTCACCAATTTTCGCAATAATCGCTTCATTTACAGCAGGATTTACTGCATTTTATATGTTTCGAATGTATTTACTTACCTTTGATGGACATTTGCGTATTTATTTTCAAAATTACAGTAGCGCTAAAAATAGTTCTTTCTATTCAATATCTTTATGGGGAAAAGAAGTACCCCAAGCAATAAAAAAAAAATTACTGTTTTCAACAATGAATACTAAGGTTTCTTTTTTTTCAAAAAATACATATCAAATTGAAAATTTTTTTCAAAATAGAGTACGATACTTTAGTACTTACTTTAGAAATAAATATACTTACACCTATCCTCACGAGTCGGACAATACTATGTTATTTCCCATGCTTATATTGGTATTATTTACTTTATTGATTGGATCAATCGGAATTGATTTTGGTGGACTAGATCCTGATCTATTGTCAAAGTGGTTAACTCCATCTACAAAATTTTTCCATCAAAATGAGCCTTCGGATTTTTATGATTTTTTTAAAAATGCAGTTTTTTCGATAAGTATAGCCTTTTGGGGATTATTTATAGCATCCATTTTATATGGATCTGTTTATTCATCTATACAGAATTTGAGTTTAGTCAATTCATTTGTGAAGAAGAGCCGCACGATAATTTTATTCGACCTAATAAAAAATGTGATATATAACTGGTCATATAATCGTGGTTATATAGATATTTTTTATACTAAGATTTTTACTGTAAATATAAGAGAATTAGCTAAACTAGTTCAGTTTTTTGATAGACATATAATTGATGGAATGATAAATGGGATTGGTATTATTAGTTTCTTTATAGGTGAAGGGATTAAATATATGGGAGGTGGGCGAATTTCTTCTTATCTATTCTTATATTTTTCTTTTGTATTCATTTTTTTATTACTTTTTTTATTTATATAAAAAAATTATAATTATATAAATAAATATTTCTAAAAGAGATTCGATTTTTTCCTTTATTTGGGCATATATAAAAAAAATATTGTGCCATTTCATTTCGTATAGCATTTTCAAACCTATCATTTTTTAAATATCTCAATGGGCGGTTCCATCGTTTATAATCGAAAAGAAAAGTTACAATAGGTTTTTCAAACCAAAAATAAGTTTTCTCTTCTTTAAGTTTTCCCAATTCCCAATTATCTTGATGGATATCAAGATAAGAATCTTCGTAAACCGGGCTATCTTTGTCTTCTTTAGTGGATCCCTCTTGTTCCTGTTTCGTCTTCTTCGTTTCGTAAGTTGTTTCTACATCGCTTTCTTCCGTTTCTGAGGTTTCTTTCAGTTTCTTAGTACCAATAGGCGATGGCATTCTGCCTAAATAGTAGACACAGGTGATAAATAAGAGAATACTAAAGATTCTAGCCATAGAATTTCTCAATTCTGACACAAGGTACTTATTAGATCGAATCAAATGATTTTGCCGTATCCAGAATAATACCAATCCAACCCATTTCATGAATAAAATGTGACCAATTAACCAACCAACAAAACTACTTGTTACAAATAACATCTTGTTGTTGCATCGAAACATATAAATGTTGACTAATCTGGCTAACGTTGAACTTGGTAAAATGAAATGGTTGAATAATTGAAAAATAAGATTATTCAGGAATACACATTGAATGCTGAGATTACGCATGGAATTTCTGGTAGTAGATCCATAATCAAAAAAGTTTTTGTGATTGTTCCAGAAGAAATGAAACAAAAGATACGGTAGAACTAGGACAGTTATTGTATGAGGTCTACCCAATGCTAGATGCAGAGGCGCATAATAGATCGATATGAACATCATGAGCTGCCCCGTAATAAAACCCGTTGTTGCTGATATCTCCTTCTCAGTTCCTTCTTCCATAACCCGAGCTCGGAGAAGGAAGAGATAAGAGGGCCCTATGGAAAATGTGGTCAGAAATCCATAATAGAGTCCGACCACAACGACCGAATTTATTATCTTCATGCATAAGGATAATAGATTACCTAGTAG